TATTGTACCAAAGGTTTCTTTAAAATATACCGAATCAGTATAGCTATCCTTCTTCTGACGCAGCAAGGCAATTTAAATCAGTATCGAAATGAGGTCATAGATAATCGTTTTCTTCTTTTTATTTTGTTGTAGAACTGTGTATTATAAATCAGGTAAAATACGAATTCGACCGGTTACAATCAATAATTCATGAAAGAGATTATCATATTTCCGTAATTCAATTAGATGTTAAATCTCAAATTTTTTTAGTTCTAGAAGAAGACTTTTTTCTTGTTTTTTGCATTTTAACGAATTGGTTAGTCATACATTAACAAGTACCCGTAGTAGGGAATATTCGATGAAAGAGGGAGAACAACGAAAAAAAATTGGAATAATAAATATTCGTGATGCACATATTTATGTATTCGATCAAAAAGGTCTTTCTTGTCACTTAACTACAAAGAAGTTTTTTTTGAATACGGAAAGAAAAAAAATGTAAAATCTACAAAAGGATAATCACGATTAGTAATCGTAGGATCTAGTTGTACAAAAACAAAATAAAATTTGGATTTTTTTTCGAGCGATTTGGTCGTGTGATACTGTTTTTTCTTCTTATCTTATTCGGGATATTATGTGAATAAATCAAGTAATAAATTTAATAAGTTAACTTAAAATTTCACATGACCTCTTTATAAGACCTTTTACTATTTTTACTAGAATACCCTTTATTTTTTTCGATTTTCATTTGAAAATCTAAAAAACCATACAAATTTGATACAAATATACAAGTAAATAGACACTAAATAAACATAAACTAAAACAATAAAATAAACTATCCAAATAGAAATGATTTTCCAATTTTATTTTGGAATGATTTCCGTAGTTATTCAACGAAAGTTTTTTTGAATGCAGTTCTACACCACAGTTTTTATTACTTAGTAAGTTTTAAGTTAATTATTTTATTAATTATAAACTTATTAATTAAGTTATTCAACTTATTATTAAATTAATTAATTTCAAAGTTAATTAATTTAATAATTAATAATTTAATTTTAATAATCTAATTAATTTAATAGAATTAAATAATTAATATTATAATTAATATTTATTATATAGAATAATAGAATTTTATTTAATTTTATTTAATTTAATAAAAAAAAATTTGAATAATAAATAAGTAATATATTGAAAATATAATTAGTTCAAATTTCAAATAGAAAATTCAAAATAGAATTTAATATTTTAATTTTAAATATAAATATTTTAATATTAATATTTTAATAGAATTAAATATTAATAGAATTTACTAGAAATAGAATTAAAATTTATCAATTTAATAGAAATAGAGTTTCAATTTATAATTTAATATAATAAAAAATAGAAATATAATAAAATTTCAATTTAATATAAATAGAATATATTCAACTAATTATCTAATTCTACTAATATAGTAATATAGAATATTTATTCTAATATTATATTAATAATATTTGTTTTCTATTTTATTTCGCAAGAATTGGTTAACGAATCTCTTAATTTGATTCGGAATCACGAAAGTCTAAGTAGATGATATAGATGAAAAATTGATTTCCTTTTCTATCTATACCACTCTTATTTTATTAGTGCCGTAGAAAATTTATTATGATACTGATTAATAAATGATTGAGAAAAAAAAATAAATAAAAAAATTCTCAATTGAACTTATTCTTTCATTTGGTATTTTTCTTTATCCTCCTATCTTTCAAAAAATTTAACTTAGGAAAATGCTTTTGCTTTACAAGCATATGTATAAAAAAGTTTATTTAGCTCCTTCATGCCTACTATAACTAGTTTTTTCGGTTTTCTACTAGCTGCTTTAACTATAACCTCAGTTCTATTTATTGGTCTGAGCAAGATACGACTTATTTGAAATTAATTGAATGAACAGTTTATAAAAATAAAAACAAAACAAAAATTTTCTATAGTATTCCATCTATTCTCTAGTTCTTTACCGTGTTCGTTTCCAATTCTTGGTTATTGAGATTTCTGGTCAATATGGATTAATATTTAAGGATAGATATTATCTCTCTTTTTCCCTTTTTCAAAAAAAAAAATTGAAATGATTGAAGTTTTGCTCTTTGGAATTGTCTTGGGGCTAATTCCTATTACTTTGGCGGGATTATTCGTAACTGCATATTTACAATATAGACGTGGTGATCAGTTGGACCTTTGATTAATATTAATTAACACCGTGTTTTTTTTGACCTTCTTCGGATTAAAGAAAGGAGGAGGTCAAATTCATAGTGCTCTTCCATTTTTCCGTATAAATTTTGACCTACCAAACCAAAAAGAGAATCACGCTCTGTAGGATTTGAACCTACGACATTGGGTTTTGGAGACCCACGTTCTACCGAACTGAACTAAGAGCGCTTTCTTATCCCAATCATAAAAAAGGAGACTGTAAGTAAAAACGACTCTTTTTTTCCCTCCACTCGATTTTGAATGCTTATACTATATATAGATAATATGATATATATTAAAAATTGGGTATGTCCCATTTTCAATTTTAATTAATCTCAATTGATCCTTTGTTATTGCTCAGAGACGAAGTAATCGATAGGGATGACAGGATTTGAACCCGTGACATTTTGTACCCAAAACAAACGCGCTACCAAGCTGCGCTACATCCCTTTGTAATTCATTTATAATGTTATTGTAAAGAATACCCGTTTTGTTTTCCACATACTTTATTTCATTTTTACCATTGATATCCATTATCATTTTTTCTTTTTGATCTCATATCATATATTATATAATAAGAAACTTACGCAAATTTCGTGAATGCTCGGGAAAAAGGGGGGCGCTTTTTTTTTAAGAAAAGGAAAATCTTATCTATGAAATTGTTGTACATTTTATTTTAATTTGAATTCGAGATTCCGTGTACAAAACAAATGCAAGTTGCCTTGAATTACATAGAATCGGATTCTATATCTATTCTATTATCATTATGTATTAGAATAAAATAAAGAGTAGTTATTACAATAAAGAAACAATAAAGAATAAAGAAGGAGGATTCAAAATGCGAGATCTAAAAACATATCTATCCGTGGCACCGGTAATAAGTACTCTGTGGTTTGCGTCTTTAGCAGGCCTATTGATAGAGATCAATCGTTTTTTCCCCGATGGATTGACATTGCCTTTTTTTTCATTCTAGTTATCAACGTGTGGGGGAGAGGGTGAAGAAGATTAGAGATACAATTAAATATCTGTGACTACTATCCCCCTCCTCTTTTTTTTTTATTTAATTTGAATAAGTTAGAAAAGAAAAAGTGGATTCAACTTCAGTAAAATTCGGAACTCGGGGTCCGCACTTCCAGTAAAGTAACTTCAATTAAATTAAAATTAAGAGAAGGGAGGTAGAAATGTAGTTAGTGCAACAGTATTCTACAAGACGCTTAAATGAATTACTGTGATTCTCATCGAAACTTCTAATTGAGATAGAGTTTAAAATCTTTGTATTACTTATTATTACTATAATTAGAACTATATTAGTTGCAATGAAATCTTTCATAATTTGGATTTCGAGTTAGCAACTTCATTTCTTTTTCCTTCCTTTCTTCGTTACTTCAGATTGGAAAATGGAAGAGTTGAATGAATAAAAAATCCCAAGGAGGGTTATGACCAAGGGGAAAGATGTTCGAGTAAGGATTATTTTAGAATGTAACGGTTGTATTCGAAAGAGTGTTAATAAGAAATCAACAGGCATTTCGAGATATATTACTCAAAAGAATCGACACAATACGCCCAGTCGATTGGAATTGAGAAAATTCTGTCCCTATTGTTACAAACATACAATTCACGGGGAGATAAAGAAATAGATGGAATCTCTCGCTTGCGTGTCACCTTTTCAAGTAAGATTAAAATGATATAAAGAACATATTAAATATATAATAATATAGTATAGCAAAGAATACTATAGAATCTTATCGAATATATAATATCTTACTATATAGAATATATTATGATAGAATAGATTATTCTATAATATATTACGCTACTATATATTCGAAATTTGAATTCTCTCTATTTATATATAAATAAATAGATTTAAAATAAATATTTAAAATAAATATAGAAATATATTCTATTGAATAGGAATATATTCTATTAAAATATTATATTAAATAAAATATTATTATATTAATATAAATATATAATTAAAATAATAAAAATAATGTTAAAATAATAAAAATAATGAAATATTAATTATTTAATTAAAATTGAATAGAATTACAAAAAAAGATTCAATAATAAATATTAAATATATAATTAAATATATAAAAAAGATATAAATTCAATAAAAAAAAAATATTCAATATATATTCAATATTCTAAATATTAAATATAAAATAAACAAAAAAAAATCCTATTTCGTTCAATTGGATCAAAAATGATTTCGAATTCAGAAATAGGATTTTTGAAATAAGGAATAAACAAACCATGGATAAATCCAAACGACTTTTCCCTAAGTCCAAGCGATCTTTTCGTAGGCGTTTGCCCCCGATCCAATCGGGGGATCGAATTGATTATAGAAACATGAGTTTAATTAGTCGATTTATTAGTGAACAAGGAAAAATATTATCTAGACGGGTGAATAGATTGAGTTTAAAACAACAACGATTAATTACTATTGCTATAAAACAAGCTCGTATTTTATCTTTGTTACCTTTTCTTAATAATGAAAAACAATTTGAAAAAAAGCGAGTTGGTCACTCTAACTACTGATCTTAGAACCAGCAAAAAAAATAGGCTTACTCAAATTGAAATTGGATCAAAATTCCAATTCGAATTGAACCATAGATTGATGTTTTGTTCAAAAAATCTGAAAATCCAAACTTTATTTTCGTGTCGTAAGAAAAAAAACGAATTGGGGGAGAAGAAACGTTTTTTTATTGAATGTTTTGTTTAGTTTGACTACTTTACTTGATCATATTATCATCATATTTTATCGTACGAGTTTCTATTCTACCTTCATTTCTATTCTACCTTCCCGGAATTTTTTTTCGAGAAATTCCATGTAAAAAATTCTATGGATTCCTTCCAATTTCCTTATTTTCTAATGTCATTGGAAATCGTATAAAGACAATTCCTATTTAATATAGCTATTTGTGCAAGTATTTTACGATTAAGAAGCAATTGTCTCTTGTACAGATTATTTATTAATCTACTATAACTATAGGATACCCTATTTCCGCGAATTACTGCATTTATCCGAGTGACCCACAAACGACGAAAATTTCTTTTCTGTCTATCTCTATCCCGATGGGCCGAAACCAAAGCTCTTATTTTTTGTTGAGTAATACTTCGAGTAAGTCTTGAATGAGCCCCGCGAAAGCTTGATACGAATAAACGAATTTTTGTTCTACGTCTCCGGGCTATATATCCTCGTCTAATTCTGGTCATTGAGTACACGAAACTTTGATGAATAACTAATTGGTTTCTTTTCTTTCAGTTATTCTTTTTCCCCTTTTCTATAATAACAAAACGGATTTTTCCAATGTATAAAATAATAATTCCAACGGCTTTTGCTACTATAACCTTCCCAACCACGATTTTTTCTTTTTTTTTTTTTTGGAGACATTTCATCTCGAAATAAGAATAAGAAACTGTATTGATATTAGGTCTCAAACACAAACAAAAATATAATAAATAAAACTAAGCAGTAAATAGAAATAGATAAATAGTGGGTTCCATCGTTTCTATGGTTACTTCTTAAACGGTGAGGTCTTCTCTATACACCGGAGCCCCCTCCTGCATTTAAGCAATGCTATTGTTAACGTGTACAGTTCACATTCTTTTGCTCTACCTCTGAATTATCCAGTAATAGGTCTTTCACAAGGAAATCTATCTATATAGTAACGGTATTAAATTATGAGGATTAGCTAATTCGTTGACCCTCTTAGTCCGCTCTTGCAAGAGTAGGGGCATAAATTTTCAGCCTTTTAACTTTTAATAAGATTTTCCCTGCTTAATGGATAATCATTTGTTACCAATGGGAAATTCTTTCTTGTTTTAAATTGAAAATTGAGGTGATTGAATTTGCACCAATGAAACCATAAATTTGATACACAATAGACGAATATGATAGATCTTTTTTTTTTTTAGATAATGAAGGGCATTCTTATATTCTATCCTATTCATCCGTACTGATATAGCTAGTCGAAAAATTTTTCCTTTCTTTTGTCCAAGCTCATGATCTAAACAAGTCGCACATACACCCTAGTACATGTTCCTCGGCGCTGAGGACATCCCCCAAGAGCGGGGGATTTGGTAACATTTCTAATTGGCTGTCTTGTGTTTCTAATAAGTTGTTTAATAGTTGGCATCTTGAATCGTATGCATAATGGGCTGGTTTAGATCGATCGTAACCGTATGATTCTGAATTTTTTCTATATTAATATTCTATTATTTTTTCTATATTAATATTCTATTATTTTTTCTATATTAATATTCTATTATTAATAAATATTCTAATTAATTACTATTAATTATTAATTAAATTAATAATTGAATATTAAATCGAAATTCCAGTAAGAAAAAATATCAAATCGCTATTTGCATGAAATTCCTTCTATTTCTTATGCAACTGCTACAAGATCAACAATTCCATGAGCTTGGGCTTCTGTTGCTGACATAAAAACATCTCTTTCCATGTCTTCGGATACAACCCATAAGGGTTTTCCCGTTCTTTGTGCATAAATCCTTGTGATGATTTCACGCAGTTTCAGTAGTTCTTCTGCTTCCAGGACAAATTCTGCTATTTGTGCCTGATAAAAACCAGCAATAGGTTGATGAATCATTACCCTGATCATATAAGAAAAAAAGGTTTATTCTATCTCCCATAATATAATAAATATTAGAAATATAATAAATAAGAAGAGGCCGGGAAGAGATAAAAAAGAATAAGAAAAGACGATAGAATTGACCAACCGTACATGCATTGTTATTGTTTGTACATTGCATACGGCTTCACACTAGAATTCACTTTTATTTTACCTTTCATCGAAAAAAAATCTAGGCTTAAATCAGTAAATGATCCAATAACCACCCTTTCCTTGGGAAGAGGTAAAAAGCAAAAATACTATGGTGGTCCCGTTGCTTTATTTTATCAGTGATTTAGCAATCCCAAAGTTTCTTTTTTTTTTTTTAGTTGAGAAAAAAAATAATAATAATAGAATCTTTCTTTTTGTACTCTTTCATAACATAAATAGTGTTAAGAGCCCTCCGGTGCCAAAACAAAAACGTTTGTGACGCTGAAAGAGGTTCCTGATAGAATAAAATCAGAAAGACCCTTAATATCCCATACGACTCTTTCGATACATAATCTAATGTTTAAAAAAAAAATTCTTATATCTATATCGAATTCGAAATGCCATGCTATTATTACTTAATATTTATATTTCAAATGGCGAAGGCATAGTTTTTTTTCTTTCAAATAAAAACCCATTGGCGCCAAGCATGAGGGAATGCTAAACGTTTGGTAATTTTTCCTCCGACCAGAATAAAAGATCCCATTGAAGCAGCTAATCCCATGCATACTGTTTGTACATCTGGTCGCACAAATTGCATAGTATCATAAATAGCTACTCCGGGTATTACCCATCCGCCAGGAGAGTTTATAAACAAATACAAATCTTTGGTCTCGCTCTCTATACTGAGATATACCATAAGACCAATAAGTTGATTCGAGATCTCACTATCAACACCTTGACCTAAAAAAAGTAACCTTTCTCGATAAAGTCGGTTGATTAGGATAAAATTCTATCCTCTAGAAACCGTACATGCACCTTTTGATGCATACGGTTCACCAAAAATAAAAATAACGAAAATAAAATAAAGAATCAATGTTTAGATTCTAGCCCTCCTTTTTTTTGATAGTGAGTACTTTTTAACCTTTATTTTGAATGAGGGGACTTTTCTTCTATTTTTTAAGAAAGATGAGTTTTGACGCGTTTACTTATAAAAAAATTAATTAAACTTATCAAATTAACTTCTTATTGATGTATTCGTTCATCGTGATTGAATTCAAATCACGATGGCATTCTCTTGTTCCTGAGTGGGCTTCTTCAATTCTTTTAGGTTTGTGCTCTACTCCGAGTAAAGATCTGCCCGATTTTTATTTGCACATATAGGGCAAATGCTCTAATATCGCGTCTTTTTGTTACAACTTCGTTTTTTTTAATTCATTTCACGTTTCTGTCAAATATTTGACGTATTCATTATATTATTTTATTTGATTGAATATGATTTTCAGTTCGAATCAAAATTTAGAAAAAATTTCTAATATAGAATATGATACAAGTAGTAATGATAATAGATATATTACCAATTGGATTTGCTAAACGGAGTCTGGATACTTCATTTTGTTGGTCTAAACAAGGCAACCATAAATTATTCTAATTGATAATATTAATTTGAGTACCTCAAAAGCATAGATCTAATTGAACTTGATTGCACTTCACGCTCCAAATTTTTGATGATTTAATCAATTTTTCTTGGGCGAAATAGAGGGATATCTCAATCGGGTGAGAGAACGGGGGAATTCCGTATGACCCAATATATCTGACAAGTCGCACTATAAGTCAATCCAAAGTGAATCGTCTTCTCCAGGATGTCGAAAAGGGACTTTTGGAACACCAATAGGCATTAAATGAAAGAAAAAAGATTAAGTACTCTATTTCACTTTGATATGAAAACGTAACAATGAATTTTTTGTTTTAAGAATATTGACCTTTATAATTTACTAATATTTTCGTAATATTTTGTAATATTTTATACGTGGATTTCTATTTCTATTATAATTTCTATTTAGAATTTCTAAAAATTTTATAAAAATAGAAAAAATAAATATATAGAATATAAAGAAGACAAAACGAATAGAGTCAAATTATTACGAATAAGTCCTTTGAATGATGAACAAATCTCTATGTGTTCGCTCATATAAAATGGAGTCAGCTACCCGTTGCGTATTGGTACTTATCGGGTATAAAATAGATTTGCTTCTCTTTTTTTTGTTCCTACAAACAGAATTGTTATATTATTACTAATATACTAAAAAAAAAAAATAGAAAAAATTAGTAATTCTTTCTCCACTTAAAAAGGGAGATCCATAACATAGTTTTTCCAGTGCAATAAAGTTACATAGTGTTTATTTTTCGTGAATAAAGGGGTATTTCCATGGGTTTGCCTTGGTATCGTGTTCATACCGTCGTATTGAATGATCCCGGTCGTTTGCTGTCTGTCCATATAATGCATACAGCGTTGGTTGCTGGTTGGGCCGGTTCGATGGCTCTATATGAATTAGCAGTTTTTGATCCCTCTGACCCCGTTCTTGATCCGATGTGGAGACAAGGTATGTTCGTTATACCCTTCATGACTCGTTTAGGAATAACCAATTCGTGGGGTGGTTGGAATATCACAGGAGGAACTATAAGCAATCCGGGTATTTGGAGTTATGAAGGTGTCGCTGGGGCGCATATTGTGTTTTCTGGATTGTGTTTCTTAGCAGCTATTTGGCATTGGGTGTATTGGGATCTAGAAATATTTTTTGATGAGCGTACAGGAAAACCGTCTTTGGATTTGCCCAAGATCTTTGGAATTCATTTATTTCTCTCAGGGGTAGCTTGCTTTGGGTTTGGCGCTTTTCATGTAACCGGATTGTATGGTCCTGGAATATGGGTCTCCGATCCTTATGGATTAACTGGAAAGGTACAACCAGTAAGTCCAGCATGGGGTGTGGAAGGTTTTGATCCCTTTGTTCCGGGAGGAATAGCTTCTCATCATATTGCAGCGGGGACATTGGGCATATTGGCGGGCCTTTTTCATCTTAGCGTCCGTCCGCCCCAACGTTTATACAAAGGATTACGTATGGGAAATATTGAAACTGTCCTTTCCAGTAGTATCGCTGCTGTCTTTTTTGCAGCGTTTGTTGTTGCTGGAACTATGTGGTATGGTTCAGCAACTACCCCGATTGAATTATTTGGTCCCACTCGTTATCAATGGGATCAAGGATACTTCCAGCAAGAAATATATCGAAGAGTTAGTGCCGGGCTAGCCGAAAATCAAAATTTATCCGAAGCTTGGTCTAAAATTCCCGAAAAATTAACTTTTTATGATTACATTGGCAATAATCCTGCAAAAGGTGGCTTGTTCAGAGCAGGTTCGATGGACAACGGGGATGGAATAGCTGTTGGATGGTTAGGACATCCTATCTTTAGAGATAAAGAAGGGCGTGAACTTTTTGTACGCCGTATGCCTACTTTTTTTGAAACATTTCCAGTTGTTTTGGTAGACGGAGATGGAATTGTTAGAGCTGATGTTCCTTTTCGAAGGGCAGAGTCGAAGTATAGTGTCGAACAAGTAGGTGTAACTGTTGAGTTCTATGGTGGTGAACTAAATGGAGTCAGTTATAGTGATCCTGCTACTGTCAAAAAATATGCTAGACGCGCTCAATTAGGCGAAATTTTTGAATTAGATCGTGCTACTTTGAAATCCGATGGTGTTTTTCGTAGTAGTCCAAGGGGTTGGTTTACTTTTGGACATGCTTCGTTCGCTCTGCTCTTTTTCTTCGGACACATTTGGCATGGTGCTCGAACTTTGTTCAGAGATGTTTTTGCTGGGATTGATCCAGATTTAGATGCTCAAGTGGAATTTGGAGCATTCCAAAAACTTGGAGATCCAACTACAAAAAGACAAGTAGTCTGATACAATATTTGATATCTTAGTTTTCGCCTCTATTTTATTTTTGTAATTTTACATAGGGTATGTAGATATCTTAATTTGAATCGCTACCTTTTCTTTGAATTTTGGTCTTTTTTTATCCGGGAGACGCTCCAAAATAAACAGGTATGAAAGCTATAATTGTAAACCACAATTGAATTTATGGAAGCATTGGTTTATACATTCCTTTTAGTGTCAACTTTAGGAATAATTTTTTTCGCTATCTTTTTTCGAGAACCGCCTAAAATTCAAACTAAAAAGGTAAAATGATTTTTTGATATCTTAATTGAAATAAAGAGGTAAAGAGCCTCCCAATATTGGGAGGCTCTTTTAGTCCCCGTGTTCCTCGAATGGATCTCTTAGTTGTTGAGAGGGTTGCCCAAAAGCAGTATATAAAGCATACCCAGTAAAACTTACAAGTAAACCAGATATAGAGATGGCGACTAGGGTTGCTGTTTCCATTATTATATGAGTTCAAGACCACAATGGATCTATGATAAGATCATTTATTTACAACGGAATGGTATACAAAGTCAACAGATCTTAATTAATACAAATAGGATTCAATTTATGGCTACACAAAGCGTGGAGGGTAGTTCTCGATCTGGTCCAAGACGAACTGTTGTAGGGGATTTATTGAAACCATTGAATTCCGAATATGGTAAAGTAGCTCCGGGATGGGGAACCACTCCTCTAATGGGTATCGCAATGGCTCTATTTGCGGTATTCCTATCTATTATTTTGGAGATTTATAATTCTTCCGTTTTACTAGATGGAATTTCAATGAATTAGATTTATAAGAAACAATAAGGCCTAGCTTTTGAAAACAAAATGAAGCATTTTTCTCTCGGATTTTTTATTCTAGTCTATTTTCATAGTTCGATCGTGAAATTTTTTTCTGTATTTCTGGAATATGAGTGTGCGACTTGTTAGAATTGATCCTATATGATAGTACAGAGAGTGGATCTGTCGTCTTGATAGAGATGCTTTTATACCTCGTCAGGTATTTATTATAGTATCTGTAGCACGGAATATATGAAATAGATTACGAAGTATTAGAACTATGATTCATACTGAATATTCAGATCCCGTGATCGGACTCCAAAAAATTTCAAAGAGTTAGAAGGTATAAATTGAAAGATTTTTCTTCTTTCAAACTCTTTATCTATGTTTGATCAAAAGATAAACCTTTCTTTGGATTTTTACTGATTCTATTTATTGATTGAATAAGTGATAATACAACGGTTCTTACTCAGAGAATCTTTGGGCTTAGTTTGAAGGTTTTATTAAATAAATCATCGTGGTTCTAGTACGAATCTGAGGTTTCAATCGATTTCTAGGATCGTAACAAGAAAATTCCTATCAATAATAAAGAAAACAACAATAAGGCTACATTACATACAAATATATTCCATACAAATAAAAATACTAAATCAAAGAAAATAAAAATGGGTAAATAGAAGATTCAAGAGGCCCGTAACAATTAACACCAAAAAAGGAATGAGCCGACTTGATATTTTGATATTATAACCACAAAGAAGAGTTTTCGGATTTTTCTTTTTTCGTATGGTCAAAAACTCTTGAATCATAGGATTAAGAAGTTTCTATTACACATATCTGTTTGAACTAGTATTTTGGTGGTTCTGTTTGAGCCGTACGAGATGAAATTCTCATATACGGTTCTTGGAGGGGGAGTCTTTCTGGTTTACCTATCTCAATAAAGTCTATGATTGGTTTGAAGAACGTCTCGAGATTCAGGCGAT